AAACTTTAATAATTATTTTAATTATTCCTCTAGAATTGCAGTCTATTATCATTTTTGAATATAAAGTTAAAAAAAAATGATTAAAGAAATTTTTTTATTTCATTCATAAATTTACAATTTATTACTTTTATTCAGCCATTTAATCAAAAAAAATGAATTGCCTGATTAAAAGGATTACCTTGATAGGGTAAATAATAAAGTTATTCTTTATTCATTATATTTAATAGAATTAAACTACTACTAAAAGCTTCAAAAACTTTTGTGCATCATACACTAAAATATAAAAAAAAAAAGATAAGCTAATTAAGCTATTGGGTTCATACCCCAATTATAAAGGTTATAATCCTTTTCTTTTTAAAAAAAAAATCAAGAAAATTTCTAATAATATTTTCTTTATTATATTAATTTGTAGATCTTTAATTACAATTTCTTCAAATTCTTGATTAAGAGCTTGAATAGGATTAGAAATTAATTTACTTTCATTTATCCCCCTTATAAATGAAGGTAAAAAAAATTTAATAACCTCTGAAAGAAGATTAAAATATTTTTTAATTCAAGCTTTTGCTTCTTCTATTCTTCTATTTTCAATTATTTTAAGAATAATTATTTTTAATAATAATTGATTAATATTTAGTAATTTCAATGAATTACTAATATTATCAACATTATTTTTAAAAAGTGGAGTAGCTCCTTTTCATTTTTGATTTCCTAATGTTATAGAAGGAATAAATTGAATTAATGCTTTAATTTTAATAACTTGACAAAAAATTGCTCCTTTAATTTTAATTTCTTATAACAGAAATTATTTATTCTTTTTAATTTCTATTATTTTTTCAGTTATTATTGGTTCTTTAGGAGGATTAAATCAAATTTCTTTACGAAAATTAATAGCATTTTCTTCAATTAATCACTTGGGTTGAATATTAACTGCTATAATAAATAATGAATTATTATGAATATTTTATTTTATTATATATTTTTTTTTATCTATTTCTATTATTTTAATATTCCATAATTTTAAAATTTTTTATTTTAATCAAATTTTTAATTTTTCTTTCATAAATCCAATTATAAAATTTTTTTTATTTTTAAATTTATTATCTTTAGGGGGATTACCCCCTTTTTTAGGATTTTTACCTAAATGATTAGTAATCCAAAATTTAATATTTTTAAATCATTATTTTTTACTTTTTATTATAATCTGTTTTTCATTAATTACTTTATTCTATTATTTACGAATATCTTATAGAATTTTTATATTAAATTTCAATAAAAATTCTTGAATGTTAATGAATAACTTTAGCAATAAAAATATAACTTTTATTTTAACTATAAATTTTTTTTCTATCATAGGGTTAATAATTATTTCATTAATTTACCTAATTTTATAAAAAAAAAAAAGAATTTAAGTTAATTTAAACTAATAATCTTCAAAATTAAAAATATTTGTATTAATCTTGTAATTCTTAAAAAAATTGCGACAATGACTTTTTTCAACAACTCATAAAGATATTGGAACTCTATATTTTATTTTTGGTGCTTGATCTGGAATAATTGGAACATCTTTAAGAATTTTAATTCGAACAGAATTAAGTCACCCTGGTACATTTATTGGAAATGACCAAATTTATAATGTAATTGTTACTGCCCATGCATTTATTATAATTTTTTTTATAGTTATACCTATTATAATTGGAGGATTTGGAAATTGATTAGTTCCTTTAATATTAGGAGCTCCTGATATAGCTTTCCCTCGAATAAATAATATAAGTTTTTGACTTTTACCTCCTTCTTTAACTCTCCTCTTAGCAGGAAGTATAGTAGAAAATGGGGCAGGAACTGGATGAACAGTTTATCCACCTCTTTCTTCTAATTTAGCTCATACTGGTGCTTCTGTAGATTTATCAATTTTTTCATTACATTTAGCAGGAATTTCTTCTATTTTAGGTGCTGTAAATTTTATTACTACTGTTATTAATATACGAACTACTGGAATTTCATTAGATCGAATACCTTTATTTGTTTGATCTGTTGTAATTACAGCAATTCTTTTACTCTTATCTTTACCAGTTTTAGCCGGAGCTATTACCATATTACTAACTGATCGAAATTTTAATACTTCATTTTTTGACCCAATTGGAGGAGGAGACCCAATTTTATATCAACATTTATTTTGATTTTTTGGACATCCAGAAGTTTATATTTTAATTTTACCAGGATTTGGGATAATTTCTCATATTATTACTCAAGAAAGAGGTAAAAAAGAAACATTTGGAACTTTAGGAATAATTTATGCTATATTAGCAATTGGATTATTAGGATTTATTGTTTGAGCTCATCATATATTTACTGTAGGAATAGATGTTGATACTCGAGCTTATTTTACGTCTGCTACTATAATTATTGCTGTGCCTACAGGAATTAAAATTTTTAGTTGATTAGCTACTCTTCATGGATCACAATTAAATTATAGACCTGCTCTTTTATGAGCTCTTGGATTTGTATTTTTATTTACTGTAGGAGGATTAACAGGAGTAATTTTGGCTAATTCATCTCTTGATATTATTTTACATGATACTTATTATGTAGTAGCTCATTTTCATTATGTTCTTTCAATAGGTGCTGTATTTGCAATTATAAGAGGATTCATTCATTGATATCCTCTTCTTACAGGATTATCTATAAATCCTTTATGATTAAAAATTCAATTTTCTATTATATTTATCGGAGTAAATCTAACTTTTTTCCCTCAACATTTTTTAGGTCTTGCAGGGATACCCCGTCGATATTCTGATTTTCCTGATAGTTATTTAACATGAAATATTATTTCATCTTTAGGAAGAATAATTTCTCTATTTGCTATTGTATTATTTATTTTTATCATTTGAGAAAGAATAATCTCTCAACGTTCTCCTTCTTTTTCTATACAACTTTCATCTTCTATTGAATGATATCATTCTATACCTCCAGCCGAACATTCTTACTCTGAATTTTCTTTTTTATCATCTAATTAAAAAAAAAAAAAAAAAAAAAAAAATCTAATATGGCAGATTAGTGCAATGAATTTAAGCTTCATATATAAAGATTTTTTATTCTTTTATTAGAAAAATGGCAACATGATCAAATTTAGGTTTACAAAATAGTTTATCTCCTTTAATAGAACAATTAAATTTTTTTCATGATCATACAATTTTAATTTTAATTATAATTACAACTTTAATTACTTATATTATATTAATATTATTTTTTAATAAATTTACTAATCGATATTTATTACATGGTCAAATAATTGAAATTATTTGAACTATTTTACCAGCTATTATTCTTATATTTATTGCTTTACCTTCTATTCGCTTATTATATCTTTTAGATGAAATTAATTATCCTTTAATTACTCTTAAATCTATTGGTCATCAATGATATTGAAGTTATGAATATTCAAATTTTTTAAATCTAGAATTTGATTCTTATATAATTCCTTCTAATAATATTGAAATAAATAGATTTCGTTTATTAGACGTTGATAATCGAATTATTCTTCCCTTTAATAATCAAATTCGAATTTTAGTAACAGCAACTGATGTTCTTCATTCATGGACTATTCCCTCTTTAGGAATTAAAATTGATGCTACTCCTGGTCGATTAAATCAAACCAATTTTTTAATAAATCAACCAGGATTATTTTTTGGACAATGTTCAGAAATTTGTGGAGCTAATCATAGATTTATACCTATTGTAATTGAAAGAATTCCTATAAATTTTTTTATTAAATGAATTTCTTCTCAATTAAATTAAAAACATTAGATGACTGAAAGCAAGTAATGATCTCTTAAATCACAATATAGTAAATTAGCAATTACTTCTAATGAAAAAAAAAAAAAAAATTAGTTTAATTTTTAAAACTTTAGTATGTCAAACTAAAAATATTAGTTTTAAATCTAATATTTTTTAATTCCACAAATAGCCCCTATTAGATGATTAACGTTATTTTTAATTTTTTCTATTACATTTTTATTATTTATTATAAAAATTTATTATTGTAATTTTTTATCTTTACCTCAAAAATCTCAATTAATTATAAAAAAAAAAAATATATTAAATTGAAAATGATAATGATAACAAATTTATTTTCTGTTTTTGACCCTTCAACTACATTATTTAATTTTTCTTTAAATTGAATAAGAACTTTTATTGGATTATTAATTATTCCGTCTTCTTACTGATTAATACCTAATCGATTTCAAATTATTTGAAATAATATTTTATTAACTCTTCATAAAGAATTTAAATTACTATTTAATTCTTCAATTTATAATGGAAGAACACTAATATTTATTTCTTTATTTTCTTTAATTATATTTAATAATTTTTTAGGTTTATTTCCTTATATTTTTACAAGTACTAGTCATTTAACATTAACTTTAACTTTAGCTTTTCCTCTATGATTTAGATTTATAATTTATGGATGATTTAATCATACTCAACATATATTTGCTCATTTAGTTCCCCAAGGAACTCCTAATATTTTAATACCTTTTATAGTTTGTATTGAAACTATTAGAAATATTATTCGACCAGGAACTTTAGCAGTTCGATTAACTGCTAATATAATTGCTGGGCATCTTCTTTTAACTTTATTAGGAAATACCGGACCAATATCTTCTTCTTATTTAATTTTATCATTAATTTTAATAACACAAATTGCTCTTTTAATTCTTGAGTCAGCTGTAGCTATTATTCAATCTTATGTATTTGCAATTTTAAGAACTCTTTATTCTAGAGAAGTTAATTAAAAAAAATGTCAATACATTCTAATCATCCTTTTCATTTAGTTGATTATAGTCCTTGACCTTTAACAGGAGCAATTAGTGCAATAACAATAATATCAGGATTAATTCAATGGTTCCATCAATACAATATATCAATACTTTTACTAGGAACTTTTATAACTATTTTAACTATATATCAATGATGACGAGATATTTCTCGAGAAAGAACTTTTCAAGGTCTTCATACTATTATTGTAACTATCGGAATACGATGAGGAATAATTCTATTTATTATTTCTGAAATTTTTTTTTTTATTTCTTTTTTTTGAGCTTTTTTTCATAGAAGTTTATCCCCCACAATTGAATTAGGTATAATTTGACCGCCTATTGGAATTGTAACTTTTAATCCTTTTAATATTCCTCTTTTAAACACTACAATTTTATTATCTTCAGGGATCACAGTTACTTGAGCTCATCATAGATTAATAGAAGGTAATCATACTCAAACTATTCAAAGTTTATTTTTTACCATTTTATTAGGAATTTATTTTTCTATTCTTCAAGCTTATGAATATTTAGAATCTAACTTTACTATTACTGATAATATTTACGGGTCAACCTTTTTTATAGCTACAGGATTTCATGGATTACATGTATTAATTGGAACTACATTTTTATTAATTTGTTTTTTTCGTCATATTATAAATCATTTTTCTAAAATTCATCACTTTGGATTTGAAGCTGCTGCTTGATATTGACATTTTGTTGATGTAGTTTGATTATTTTTATATATTTCTATTTATTGATGAGGAAGATAAAATTTATAAAATATATTCTTGTATATGTGACTTCCAATCACAAAGACTAAATAATTTTAGTATAAATAAAAAAAAAATGTTTTTAACTTTAATTATAAGAATAATAATTTTTTTAATTACAATAATTATAATATTAATTTCAACTTTAATTTCAAAAAAAACATTTATAGATCGAGAAAAATGTTCTCCTTTTGAATGTGGATTTGATCCAATAAATTATTCTCGATTACCTTTTTCTTTACGATTTTTTTTAATTGCAATTATTTTTTTAATTTTTGATGTAGAAATTGCACTTATTTTACCAATAATTTTAATTATCAAATCTTCAAATTTAATAAATTGAATATTAACAAGCTTAATTTTTATTTTTATTCTATTAATTGGATTATATCATGAATGAAACCAAGGAGCTTTAGAATGAAATAATTAAAAAAAAAATTTGAAGCGATATATTGCAATTAGTTTCGACCTAATTTTAGGTGAAAATCCACCCTTATTTTAAAAAAGGATAATAGTTAATTATAACATTTAATTTGCATTTAAAAAATATTGATTTTTTCAATTTATCTTATTAATTGAAACCAAAAAGAGGTATATTACTGTTAATAATATTATTGAATTTATTATTCCAATTAAAAATATAAATGGAATTAAACCATTAAAGAAAAAAGTTAGCAGCTTTTTCTTGATCATCATATTTTTATAGTTTAAATAAAACATTACATTTTCAATGTAAAAATAAAATTTAATTTTTTTTTAAATATTTAAAAATTATTAAAATTTCTTTAACATCTTCAATGTTACGCTCTAAATATAAGCTATTTAAATAAAAAATTAATTTAAAAATAATATTACTAAAATTAATATAAATAATCATAATAAATAACTTATTAAATAAATTTTTAAATTATTATTTTGAAATTCTTGAATATATAATGAATAATTTTTTAATTGAATATATAATATTTGTCTTCCAAAATATTCTCTTCATCCTTGATCAAAAATTTTAAAACATTTTATTCCTAAAATTAAAGGTACTTTTACAATTCCAAAAGTTGAAATTATTGGTATAAACCATATTATCCCCATATAACTTCTTATATTATAAAAATATAATGATTTATTTATAAAAAAAAATAATACATTATTAATAAAATAACCTAAAAACCCTCCTAATATACATACAAATAATGTAAATAATTTTATATATATTGGTAAACAAATTATTGAATTATTTAAAAATATTAATCATATTAATATTCTTCCTCCTATAATTGCTATAACTATTAAACTTATAATTCTAAAACTTATTGTCCATCTATAATCATTTAATATATTCAAAGAAACACCTATATATTCCCCAGTTATTGAATAATATACTAATCGAAAAGAATATCTTACAGTTAACCCTGTAGAAAAAAAAAAAAGAAAAAAAGAAAAAAAATTTAAATAGGATATTATTACAGTTTCTAAAATTAAATCTTTAGAATAAAATCCTGCTAAAAAAGGTATTCCACATAAAGCTAAATTTGCAATATTAAAACATCTACAAGTTAAAGGTATTCTTAAAATTAAATTTCCTATTACACGAATATCTTGTATATTTTTTATATTATGAATAATTACCCCCGCACACATAAATAATAAAGCTTTAAATAAAGCATGTGTTAATAAATGAAAAAAAGCTAATTTTGTAAATCCTATAGATAAAATTCTTATTATTAATCCTAATTGACTTAAAGTTGATAAAGCAATAATTTTTTTTAAATCAAATTCAAAATTTGCCCCTAATCCTGCTATAAATATTGTTAATCCAGAAATTAAAAGTAAAATTTGTCCAGAAAAAGAATTTATTAATAAAATATTAAATCGAATTAATAAATAAACTCCTGCAGTTACTAAAGTTGAAGAATGAACTAAAGCAGAAACAGGGGTAGGAGCAGCTATTGCTGCAGGAAGCCAAGAAGAAAAAGGAATTTGAGCTCTTTTAGTCATAGCAGCTAATATTACTAAGTAGCCAATTATTATTATTTGTTTTTCTTTATTTATTATTTCTAAATAATAAACATAATTTCATCTCCCAAAATTTAATATTCATGCAATAGCTAATAATAAAGCAACGTCTCCAATTCGATTTGATAAAGCAGTTAATATACCAGCATTAAATGACTTAACATTTTGAAAATAAATTACTAAACAATAAGATACTAATCCTAATCCATCTCATCCTAATAAAATTCTAATTAAATTTGGTCTAATAATTAATATTATTATTGATATAACAAATGCTAGTACTAATATAATAAATCGATTAATATTAAAATCTTCTTGTATATATTCTTTTCTATAAAAAATTACTAATCTTGAGATTATTAATACAAAAGATATAAATATTAATCTTATTCAATCAAATAAAAACGTTATTACAATAGACATAGAATGTAAAGAAATAATTTCTCATTCAATAAAATAAATTATATCCATTAATAAAAATTTAATTCTAAAAATAAATAAAACAATACTAATAAAAAATAAAATATAAAAACTATTTTTACAATAATTAACTAAGTTATTCACAAAAAAAAAAAAAAAAAAAAAAATCTAAAATGAATATTTATATTTCATATCATCGATACCACAAATCAATATTTTTTTTTAAACTATTTAAATAAAAATTAAATTCATAATATACAAAAATTTCTTTTTATAATTAACAAATTTAAAGGTAATCAATGTAATATTAATAATAAATATTCTCGATTTATTCCAGAAAAAAAATAATTTATTCTAGAATAAATTTTTCCATGTTGACTATAAGAAAAAAGATATAATGTATAAGCAGCTCTAAAAAAAGATAAAAATGCTAAACTAATTATGGTTAATCATGATCAACTAATAATTCTATTTATTAAAGAAATTTCCCCTAATAAATTTAATGAAGGAGGAGCTGCTATATTTCCTAAACATAATAAAAATCATCATAAAGATATTCTTGGTATAAAATTTAATATTCCCTTATTAATTAATATTCTTCGTCTTCTTATTTGTTCATAAGAAATATTTGCCAAACAAAATAATCCAGAAGAACATAATCCATGTGCAATTATTAATGTATATGATCCTCTTAATCCTCAATATCTTATAGTTAATAAACCTCTTAATACAATTCCTATATGAGCTACAGAAGAATATGCAATTAATAATTTTAAGTCTATTTGAAATAAACAAATTAAACTTACTAATACTCCTCCTATTAATCTAATTCTAATCCAAAAAAAATTAAATTTTATACCTAAAACTTGTAATATTGAAAAAATTCGTAATAATCCATATCCCCCTAATTTTAATAAAACACCAGCTAAAATTATTGATCCAGAAATTGGGGCTTCTACATGAGCTTTTGGTAGCCATAAATGAAATAAAAATATTGGTATTTTTACTAGAAAAGCTAATACTAAACATAAATATAAAAAACTAAAATTACAAAAATATAAATAATTTAATATATAAATTCTTAAAGTTTTATTTATTTTTTCAATATAAAAAATCCCAATTAATAAAGGTAAAGAAGCCAATAAAGTATAAAATAATAAATAAATTCCAGCTTGTATTCGTTCAGGTTGATAACCTCAACCTAAAATTAAAAATAAAGTAGGAATTAATCTTCTTTCAAAAAATAAATAAAATATAAATATTCTTATTGATCTAAATGTTATAATTAATATTAATAATAAAAAAATAATTATTAAAATAAATAAGTTTACATAATTATTTTTTTTAAAAATCTGTTCTCTTGCTATTATTATTAATGAGCAAATTCAAAATCTTAAAATAATTAACCCATAAGAAATTATATCTATACCAAACCCATAAGAAATTCTAGAAAAATAATATCTAAATGTAATTTTTATTATAAATATAAAAGAAATTAAAAATAATAAATTTTGCAATATCCAAAAGATATTTTTTAAAAAAAATAAAGAAAATATAAATAAAATAAAAAAAATAAATTTTAACATAAAAAAAAAAAAAAAAATTAACATTGTAACACAGAAAATCTTTGAAAATAATCATTTCCATGAGTTCGAATTATAGAAACTAAAATTGATAATCCTAATACTCCTTCACATACACAAAATCTTAAAAAAAATATTCTAAAATAACTTTCAAATTTTATATAACTTAAATAAAATAATAAAATTCTAAATAAAATTAAAACTATAAATTCTAATCTTAACAAAGTACATAATAAATGTTTTCGACTAGAAACAAAAGTTATACTTCTAAATAAAAATATAATTAAAAAAATATAAATAATATATAAATTTATCATAAAAAAGTTTTAATAGTTTAAATAAAACATTAGTCTTGTAAACTAAAAATATAAATTTTTATTTAAAATTCAAGAAAAAAAAAATTCTTTTATCTTTAATCCCCAAAATTAATATTTTAAATAAACTATTTCTTGAAAAAAAAATTTTTATTTTTTTTATTATATTATCTTTTATTATTTCTTTTATTTTTATACAAATAAAACATCCTTTAGCAATAGGTTTAATTTTATTTATTCAAACATGTTTAATTTCTATAATTATAGGAATTTTTATTCAAACTTTTTGATTTTCTTATATTTTATTTTTAATTTTTATTGGAGGAATATTAATTTTATTTATTTATATTACTTCTTTATCTTCTAATGAAATATTTTCTTTTTCTATTAAATTAAGAATTTTATTTTGATGTTATTTTATTCTATTTTTAATTTTATTTATATTTTTAGATAAATTCTTTTTTGATACCTTTATTTTTAATAATGAAATATTTTCATTAATAAATTCTTCTTTCATTAATGAAAATATTATTTCATTAAATAAAATATATAATTTTCCAACTAATATAATTTCTATTATTTTAATTAATTATTTATTTTTAACTTTATTAATAACAGTAAAAATTACAAAAAAAAATTATGGACCCCTTCGTCCTATAAACTAAAAAAATGTTTAAACCTATACGAAAAATTCATCCATTATTAAAAATTATAAATAATTCTTTAATTGATTTACCTACACCATTAAATATTTCCTCTTTATGAAACTTTGGCTCTTTATTAGGATTATGTTTAATTATTCAAATTTTAACTGGATTATTTTTAGCAATACATTATACAGCAGATATTGAAACTGCGTTTAATAGAGTAAATCATATTTATCGAGATGTAAATAATGGTTGATTTCTACGAATTTGTCACGCTAATGGAGCTTCTTTTTTTTTTGCTTGTTTATTTATTCATATTGGACGAGGAGTATATTACAATTCATATTTATTTATCCCTACTTGAATAATTGGAATTATTATTTTATTTATATTAATAGCCACAGGATTTTTAGGATATGTTCTTCCATGAGGACAAATATCTTTTTGAGGAGCTACAGTAATTACAAATTTATTATCAGCTATTCCTTATTTAGGAAATGATTTAGTTCAATGAATTTGAGGAGGATTTGCTGTTGATAATGCTACTTTAACTCGATTTTTTACATTTCATTTTATTTTACCATTTATTATTTTAGCTTTAACAATAATTCACTTAATATTTTTACATCAAACAGGATCAAATAATCCTTTAGGAATTAATAGAAATACTGACAAAATTCCATTTCATCCTTATTTTATTTATAAAGATTTAATTGGATTTGTAATTTTCATTTGAATTTTAATAACTTTTATTTGAAAATTTAATTATTTATTAATAGACCCAGAAAATTTTATTCCAGCTAACCCTTTAGTTACTCCTATTCACATTCAACCAGAATGATATTTTTTATTTGCTTATGCTATTTTACGATCAATTCCTAATAAATTAGGAGGAGTAATTGCTTTAGTTCTTTCAATTGCTATTTTAATAATTTTACCTTTTACTCATTTTAGAAAATTCCAAGGATTCCAATTTTATCCATTAAATCAAATTTTATTTTGAAATATAGTTATTATTTCCTCTTTATTAACCTGAATTGGAGCTCGCCCTGTAGAAAATCCTTATATTTTTATTGGACAAATATTAACTATTTTATATTTTTTATATTTTCTAATTAACCCCCTTTTATCAAAATACTGAGATAAATTATTAAATTAAAAAAAAAAAAATTAATAAGCTTTTATAGTATTTGTCTTGAAAACAAAAGAAAGAAGTTACCCTTCTATTAATTTAAAAATTAAATTGGTTCCCCTTTTAAAATAATTTTTACTCCAATAAAAAAAAATAAATAATTTAATGATAAAGGTAAAAATCTTTTTCAAGCTAAGTATATTAATTTATCATATCGAAATCGAGGTAATGTCCCTCGAACTCAAATAAACAAAAAAGAAATAATTGTAATTTTTAAAAAAAAAAATAATCTATAAATATCACCCCCTAAAAAAATTAAACTAAATAATATTCTTATAAATAAAATTCTTGAATATTCAGCTAAAAAAATTAATGCAAATCCTCCTCTTCTATATTCTACATTAAATCCTGAAACTAACTCTGATTCTCCCTCAGCAAAATCAAAAGGTGTACGATTAGTTTCTGCTAAACAAGAAGCAAATCAAACTAATCTTAATGGAAAACAAAAAATAATAAATCATAAATATATTTGAAATTCATAAAAATTCAATAAATTATAATCTCCAATTAAAAAAATAAATCTTAATAAAATTAATGCTAATCTAACTTCATAAGAAATAGTTTGAGCAACTGCACGTAACCCCCCCAATAAAGCATAATTTGAATTTGAAGATCACCCAGCAATTATAACTATATACACTCCTATTCTAGTAATACATAAAAAAAATAAAATTCCTAAATTAAATGAATATAATTTAATTAAATAAGGTATTGTTATTCAAATTAATAAAGATAAAAATAATGAAAAAATAGGAGAAAAATAATAAAAAATATAATTAGATAACAAAGGATATGTAATTTCCTTAGTAAATAATTTTACAGCATCTCTAAAAGGCTGTAATAAGCCAATAAATCCAACTTTATTAGGACCTTTCCGAATTTGAATATAACCTAAAACTTTTTGCTCTAATAAAGTTAAAAAAGCTACTCCTACTAATACACAAATTACTAATAATAATCTTCCAATTAGTGATAATAATAAATCTATATAAAACAAAAAAAAAAAAAAAAAAATACTATTTATAATAATTATATATTATATATTTAAATTCTAAATTTATTGCATTAATCTGCCAAAATAGTCTGCCAAAATAGTTTGCACTAATCTGCCAAAATAGTAATTAATTTTATTATAATTCTTTATTTTAAAATTTATATTTTTTATATTAGGTCCTTTCGTACTATAATATAATATTTTATTAAGGATAGAAACCAACCTGGCTTACACCGGTTTGAACTCAGATCATGTAAGAATCTAAAGGTCGAACAGACCTAAACTTTAAACTTCTACACCTAAAAATAACTCTTAATCCAACATCGAGGTCGCAAACTTTTTTATCGATATGAACTCTAAAAAAAAATTACGCTGTTATCCCTAAGGTAACTTAATTTTTTAATCAATATAATTGGATCATAAATTCATATATTAATGTTATTAATTTTAAAAGTTATTTAAATTTTAATATCACCCCAATAAAATTTTTAATTTTTTTATAAATTTTTTTAATCTTATTAATTTATAAAAAATAAAAATAAAGATCTATAGGGTCTTCTCGTCCTTTAATTTTATTTTAACTTTTTTATTAAAAAATAAAATTCTAAAAAATTTTAAAAAAGACAGTTTATATCTCATTCAACCATTCATACAAGCCTTCAATTAAAAGACTATTGATTATGCTACCTTCGCACAGTCAAAATACTGCGGCCCTTTAAAAATTTCAGTGGGCAGGTTAGACTTTAAATTAAATTCAAAAAGACATGTTTTTGATAAACAGGTGAATATAAATTTTTGCTACACCTAAAAATAACTCTTAATCCAACATCGAGGTCGCAATCTTTTTTGTCGATATGAACTCTAAAAAAAAATTACGCTGTTATCCCTAAGGTAACTTAATTTTTTAATCAATATAATTGGATCATATATTAATAAAAAACTTAATTTTTAATAAATAATATTACAAAAAAAATAATTTATAACAAAATTATTAATGATAACTAATTTTAAGCTTACATTTTATTAAATAAAATTTAAAAATTTAAAAATTTATTTTAAAGCTAATCCCTTAAAATATTAATTTTATAAATTTAATAAATTAAAAAAATTAATTCATTAAATTTATAAATCTAAATTAAATTTATTTCTTAAAAAACTAGATATATTTTAAAACGATTAACATTTCATTTCAAATTATATATTTAAAATAATTATTCAACATTAACTTTTATATATAATTAAATCTTTAAAATTCGAGAAAAATAATTATAATTATTAATTATTTAATAAACCCTGATACACAAGGTACAATAAATCAAATTTTCTTTTAAAATAAAAATTTTTCAAATTATTTCAATTTTCTTTTACAATACTAATTCACTATAATTAAAATTATTTTTTCTTTAAAAAATACTAAAACTAAAATTATTAAAATTACTTTTATTAAATATATAAACAATTTTTTTCTTTTTTGTGCTTCTTTTTACGATCAATTTAAATTGAATTGCACAAATTTCTTTTCAATGTAAATGAAATACTTAACTTTTTAAGCTTTAAATTGTCATTCTAGATACACTTTCCAGTACATCTACTATGTTACAACTTATCTTATTTTAAAAATAAGAACGATGGGCGATATGTACATATTTTAGAGCTAAAATCAAAAAAATAATCTTTTTTTTTTTACTTTCAAATCCACTTTTATATTTTTATTTCAAAAAATAATCCATTTAAATAAATTTATTGTAATCCATTTCTACTTAAATATAAACTGCACCTTGATCTGACATTTTATTTTTATTAATATTAAGAAAATTATATCTTATAATATATTCTGATGACGACGATATACAAATTAAATAAATTTAAGTAAGGTTCAATGTGGATTATCAATTACAGAACAGATTCCTCTGAATAGACTAAAATACCGCCAAATTTTTTAAATTTTAAGAATATAACTAATACTACTTTGATTTTTTTTTATTTAATTTTAATAATAGGGTATCTAATCCTAGTTTATTACAAAATTTTTATAACTTCAATTATTTTTTTTATAAATAAATAAATAAATTTAAAAATTTCACTTAATAAATTTATAAATATATTATTTATATAACTATTTAATTACAATCAAAAAATTTTTATTTGTATTATTTGTATAACCGCGGTAGCTGGCACAAATTTAACCAATACTTATATATAATTACTAAAACAAAATTTCTTTTTTATTTAATATTAATTACTGAGAATATTAATTTATAAATCATTTATTAAAAATAATTTTTTTTTCACACAAAAATTTACATGTAAAATAATATAATAACAAAAAAATTAACCAAAATAAATATTTATAATTTTATAATTATAATTTAATTTAAAAATTTAATATAATTATAATATTAAATAAATATAAATAAATTTATTATTATAAATATATTAATATTTAAATTTATAAATTTTAACAATATTAAATAAAATTTTATTTAATAATTTATATTATAATTAATTACATAATAATTAATTATTAATTTATATAATTGTTTTATATTAATAATAAAATTTTATATATATATTTGTTTATTTT